TATTATTTTTTTTTATTTATATGTAAAATTATTAAGAATGGTTTAAAAATTTTTTAAAAGAATTAATATATATATATATACATACATATATATATATATTAAACATTTAATGTATTAATATTTATATTAATAAATTAAATATTTAATATATTAATATATATATATATATATAATAAATTATTAAAAAAATTAATATTAATTATATTAATATATTATAATTTATAGTATTATTAATTGTTTAATTTCCAATTTAGGTTTTAATATTAATATTATAAAAAAGAAAGAAAAGAAATTATTAAAAATTTAATAATTTATATTAAATATTTTAATATAAAAAAAAAAAAAAAAAATTCTATTCTTAAAAATTTACATATAAATAAATTTTTTATGGTTTTAAAAATTTATTTTAAATTTATTTTACATATAAATTTTAGTGTTAAATTTAAATTATTTTAATAATAATTTAATTAATTTAATAGTAATTAATATTAAATTATTTAAGAAATTAAGATTTAGTAATATTTTAATTAATAACAAATTTTGTGCCAGCAGTTGCGGTTATACAAAAATTAAATTAAATTTTATTAGTAATTAATAAATAGTTGATAATTTATAATAAAAATTTTAAATTATTAAGTGAAATTTTAATTTAATGAAATTTTATAATTTAATTATGATTTAATAAATTTTATAAAAAACTAGGATTAGATACCCTATTATTAAAATTTAAAATTAAAATACTAAAATAGTAAATAATTATTTATTGAAACTTAAATAATTTGGCGGTATTTTAGTTCATTTAGAGGAATCTGTTTAATAATTGATAATCCACGAATAAATTTGCTTAATTTATAATTTTGTATATCGTTGTTAAAAAAATATTTTTTAATAAAATTAATATTTAATAATTATTATAAAAATTTAAATCAGATCAAAGATGCAGATTATAATTAAGAATATAATGGATTACAATAAATTTATTTATATGGATATTAATTTGTAATAATTAATTGAAAGTGGATTTAAATGTAATTTTATTTAATTTAATAAAATGATTATATATTAAAATATGTACATATTGCCCGTCGCTTTCATATAATAATAAGTTGAAATAAGTCGTAACAAAGTAGAGGTACTGGAAAGTGTTTCTAGAAAGAACAAATTAGAGCTTGGTATAAAGTATTTCATTTACATTGAAAAGATATTAAAATTTAATTAATTTGAGGGGAAAAATTAATAAATTAAATATAATAAAAAAATTTTTAAATAAATAATATTTTAAGGGGGTTAAAGTATTTTTATTGAAAAAATTAAATAATTTATAGTAAATTAGTATTGTGAAAGAATTTTGAAATAGATGAAATATAAAATTGAGTGTAAGTAATTTTAATTTAATGTATCTTGTGTATCAGAGTTTATTAAAAAATATTTTTAAGAAAAAAATTCTCGAATTTAAAAGAGATAATTAATTAATAAAGTTATTGTAGCATAAATATTTAAAATAATTAATTTGAAATGAGATGTTAATCGTTTTTAAATATATCTAGTTTTTTTAGAAAAAAATTTAATTTTTTATTATTTTTATAAATAAATTAATTAATTAATTTATTTAATATGATAATTTTATATTTTAAGGGATAAGCTTTAATTTAAATTTATATAAATATTTAATTAAATAATTAAGATTTTTATAATTTATATTGTTAAAAAATTTTAATTTATTATAAATAATTTTATTTAAAATAAGATTTAAAAAGATTTTATATTTTTATAAAAAAAAATTTTTTAATTTTATAAAATTTGATATAATGATAAAATTAGTATATAATTTTGTAAAATAATTATTTTTATTTAAGGTAATTAAAAGGAATTCGGCAAAAATTTATATTCACTTGTTAAACATGTCTTTTTGAAATTAATATAAAGTCTAATCTGCCCACTGATAAAAATTAAAGGGCTGCAGTAATTTGACTGTACAAAGGTAGCATAATCATTAGTCATTTAATTGATGACTTGTATGAAAGATTGGATGAGATATAAGCTGTCTCTTAATTAAATTTAGAATTTAATTTTTTAATTAAAAAGTTAAAATATAATAAAAAGACGAGAAGACCCTATAGAGTTTTATAATTTATTTAATTAAGATTATTTAAATAAAAAAAAATTAAAATTAATTTAATTATTTTGTTGGGGTGACAGAAAAATGAATATAACTTTTTTTTAAAAAAAAACATATATAAGTGATTTTTTGATCCAGTAATATTGATTATAAGAAAAAATTACCTTAGGGATAACAGCGTAATTTTTTTTTTTAGTTCATATAAAAAAAAGAGTTTGCGACCTCGATGTTGGATTAAGATAAAATTTAAATGCAGAAGTTTAAAATTTTTGATCTGTTCGATCATTAAAATCTTACATGATCTGAGTTCAAACCGGTGTAAGCCAGGTTGGTTTCTATCTTTTATAAAATAAAATATTTTAGTACGAAAGGATTAAATATTTAAATTAAATTTATATTAAAGAATTTTATTAATTTTATTTTAAAATGTTAAAATAATATATATATATATATATATATATATACTATTTTGGCAGAAAAATGTGATGATTTTAGAATTCATTGATATATAATTAATTTATATAGATAGTATTGTATATATTTGATATTTATTTAATTATAATTGGTTTATTAATTTTAATTATTGGAGTTTTAGTAGGTGTTGCTTATTTAACTTTATTGGAGCGTAAAGTTTTAGGTTATATTCAAATTCGAAAAGGTCCTAATAAAGTTGGGTTTATTGGAATTTTACAACCTTTTTCTGATGCTATTAAGTTATTTACTAAAGAACAAACTTATCCTAATTTTTCTAATTATATTTGTTATTATTTTTCTCCTGTAATTAGATTTATTTTATCTTTAATGATTTGATTATTAATTCCTTATTATTTTAATTTAATTAGATTTAGTTTAGGAATTTTATTTTTTTTATGTTGTACAAGATTAGGAGTTTATACGGTAATGATTGCTGGTTGAGCTTCTAATTCTAATTATGCTTTATTAGGAGGGTTACGAGCTGTGGCTCAAACTATTTCTTATGAAGTTAGATTAGCTTTAATTTTAATATCAAGAATTATTATAATTATAGATTTTAATTTATTAAATTTTTTTTATTATCAAGAATATATTTGATTTTTATTTTTAATATTTCCTTTAAGATTATGTTGAATAAGATCTAGATTAGCTGAAACTAATCGAACACCTTTTGATTTTGCTGAAGGTGAAAGAGAATTAGTTTCTGGATTTAATATTGAATATAGAAGTGGGGGATTTGCTTTAATTTTTTTAGCTGAATATTCTAGAATTTTATTTATAAGAATATTATTTGTTTTAATATATATAGGAGGATTTAATTTAAGAATTTTTTTTTATTTAAAATTAAGATTTATTTCTTTTTTATTTATTTGAGTTCGAGGGACTTTACCTCGTTATCGTTATGATAAATTAATATATTTAGCTTGAAAAAGATATTTACCAGTTTCTTTAAATTTTTTATTATTTTTTTTAGGGTTAAAAATTTTATTATTATAATTTAATTTTTTTTTAGTATAAATTAATAGAAATATAATTCTTTCTTAAGTTTTCAAAACAAATGCTTATTTACAAGCTCATTAATTTAATTAATTAAATAATAAATTATCTCAATATTTATTAATAAATGGATTAATAATAAAATAAGAAAAATAAAAAATTGTTAATAATTGTCCTGTAATAATATAAGGGTCTTCAACTGGTCGAGCTCCAATTCAAGTTAATAAAATTACAATTGTTACTATTGATCAAAATAAAATTTGATTAATAGGATAAAATTGGATTCCTTGGATTTTTTTATTAAATGTGAATGGAAGAATAATTAAAATTAAAATAGATATTACTAAAGCAATTACTCCTCCTAGTTTATTAGGAATTGAACGTAAAATCGCATAAGCAAATAAAAAATATCATTCTGGTTGAATATGAACTGGAGTTACTAGTGGATTAGCGGGAATGAAATTATCAGGATCTCCTAATAAATATGGGTTTGTTAAAGTTAAAATAGTTAATAAAAATAATAAAATAATAAATCCAATTAGGTCTTTAAATGTGAAAAATGGATGAAATGGAATTTTATCTAAATTTCTGTTTAATCCTAAAGGATTATTAGATCCTGTTTGATGTAAAAATAGTAAATGAATTATTGTTATTATTAAAACAATAAAAGGTAATAAAAAATGAAATGTATAAAATCGAGTTAAAGTTGCGTTATCTACTGCAAATCCTCCTCAAATTCAAGTTACAATTTTTACACCTAATGAAGGAATAGCAGATAAAAGGTTTGTAATAACAGTTGCTCCTCAAAAGGATATTTGACCTCATGGTAAAACATAACCTATAAATGCTGTTGCTATTAATAAAAATAAAATAATTACTCCTACTATTCAAGTATATTTTAGATTAAATGATTCATAATAAATTCCTCGTCCAATATGTAAATAAATACAAATAAAAAAGAAAGAAGCTCCGTTAGCATGGAGAGTTCGAATTAATCAACCATAGTTTACATTTCGACAAATATAATTTACTCTATAGAATGCTATTTCAATATTTGCTGTATAATATATAGTTAGAAATAATCCTGTTAAAATTTGGGTAATTAAACATAAGGCTAAAAGTGATCCAAAATTTCATCAAGCTGAAATATTTGATGGTGAAGGTAAATCAATTAATGATCCATTAATAATTTTTAAAATAGGATGAGTTTTTCGAATGGTAATAAATTTATTTATCATTATTAATTTAATGATGATCGGATAGGACCATAAAAAATATTAGTAATTTTTACAATTGCAATTAAAGTAACAAATAAATAAATTACTAATATTATTATAATTAAAAATGTTTGGTTATTATAAAGTTTTCTTAAATTAATTTTATTTTCATTATTGATTAATAATCTTAGTTGATCAAAGTTATTTATATCAGAATTTGATGATAGGTTTATTCATGATATATTATTTATAAATATAAATCTAATGATTATTATTAAAATTAATAAAATAATAATTATTTTTTTAATATTAATTATAAATTTAAATATTTCATTTGAGGCAATTCTAGATACATAAATAAATAAAACTAGTAATCCTCCTAAAAAAGTTAAAAAAAGAATATATGAAAATCAATAAGTTTTGATTATTATTCCTGTTAATAGACAAGTTAATAGAGTTTGAATTAAAATTATTAATCCTATTGATAAAGGGTTATTTAAAAATAATATAAAAAATGAAATTATAATTATAAAAAATGAAAGAGTTATTTTTAAGATCTCAATTCAAAGAATAGTTTAAAAAAAAATAATAATTTTGGAGATTATTGATAAAGATATTCTTTTTCTTTGAAGTTTTTAAAGTAAATAACTTAACTTTGATTTACAAGACCAATATTTTTATTAAACTATAAAAACAAATGATAATTTTAAATATATGAATTATTTTTATGTTAATATTTATTGTAGGGAATTTGATTTTTATTTCTAAACATAAACATTTATTAATTGTTTTATTAAGTTTAGAGTTTATTGTTTTAAGAATTTTTTTTTTTTTAATAATTTATTTAATATTTATTGATTATGATATATATATATTAATGGTATTTTTAGTTTTTTCAGTGTGTGAAGGTGCTTTAGGTTTATCTATTTTAGTTTCTATAATTCGAACACATGGTAATGATTATTTTCAAAGATTTAATTTATTATAATTATTTAATTTAATTTAAACTAAAATGATAAAATTTTTATTTATAATAATTTTTATAATACCTTTATGTTTTATAAAAAATATATTTTGAATGGTTCAAATAATATTATTTTTAATAATATTTATATTTATAAATTTAGGTATAACATTAAATTTATTTTGTAATATAAGTTATATAATGTCTTGTGACATTATATCCTATGGTTTAATTATATTAAGAATTTGAATTTCTATTTTAATAATTATAGCTAGAGAAAATTTAAATAAAATAAAATTTTATGTTAATTTTTTTTTATTTAATATTATTTTTTTATTGATTATATTATATTTAACTTTTTCAACAATAAATATATTTATATTTTATTTATTTTTTGAAGGTAGATTAATTCCTACTTTAATATTAATTATTGGTTGAGGGTATCAACCTGAACGTATTCAAGCTGGTATATATTTATTATTTTATACATTATTTGTATCATTACCTTTATTAATGGGAATTTTTTATATTTTTAATGAAACATATTGTATAATAATTTATTTTTTAAAATTTTTTAATTTAAATATTTATATATTATATTTTTCAATAATTTTAGCTTTTTTAGTTAAGATACCAATATATTTTGTTCATTTATGATTACCTAAAGCTCATGTTGAAGCTCCTGTTTCAGGGTCTATAATTTTAGCAGGAATTATATTAAAATTAGGAGGATATGGTTTATTACGTTTATTAATTTTTTTACAAGAAATTAATTTGAAATTAAATTATTTAAGAATTATTATTAGTTTAATTGGTGGATTTTATATTAGATTAAAATGTTTTTGTCAAGTGGATATTAAATCATTGATTGCTTATTCTTCTGTAGCTCATATAAGAATTGTAATTAGAGGAATTATAGTTATGAATTATTGGGGGTTTATTGGAGCTTATATTTTAATAATTGGTCATGGTTTATGTTCATCTGGAATATTTTGTTTAGCTAATATTAGTTATGAACGTTTACATAGACGAAGATTATATATTAATAAGGGGATAATAAATTTTATACCTTCTATAAGATTATGATGATTTTTATTGATATCTTCAAATATAGCAGCTCCTCCTAGTTTAAATTTAATAGGGGAAATTAGTTTAATTAATAGTTTAATAAGATGATCTTGAATTTCTATATTGTCATTAATGTTAATTTCTTTTTTTAGAGCTGGTTATAGTTTATATTTATATTCATTTATTCAACATGGTAAATATTATTCAGGTATTTATAGATATTATATAGGAGTTTCACGAGAGTATTTAATATTAATATTACATTGATTTCCTTTAAATATTTTAGTTTTAAAAATTGATTATAGAATAATTTGATTTTATTTAAATAATTTAAATAAAATATTGATTTGTGGTATCAAAAATATGAATAAATTCATTTTAAATTATTAATAATATAAAATATTCAATTTGTTTTATTTCTTTTATTTTTTTATTTATAATAATAATAATTAATTTTTTTTTTATAATTTATTTTATTATGAATAATTTAATTATTTTAATAGAATGAGAAATTATTTCTTTTAATTCTATATCAATTGTTATATCTATTTTATTAGATTGAATATCTTTATTATTTATAATATTTGTTTTTTTAATTTCTTCTGTTGTTATTTATTATAGAAAAAGATATATAAGATCTGAATTAAATTTAATACGATTTATTATTTTAGTTTTATTATTTGTTTTCTCAATAATATTATTAATTATTAGTCCTAATATTATTAGAATTTTATTAGGTTGAGATGGTTTAGGATTAGTTTCTTATTGTTTAGTTATTTATTATCAAAATTTAAAGTCTTATAATGCGGGTATATTAACAGCTTTAAGTAATCGAGTAGGAGATGTATTTATTTTAATAGTAATTGCTTGAATAATGAATTATGGTAGATGAAATTATATTTTTTATTTAGAATTTATAAATAATGATTGAGAAATAAATATGACTGGGAGAATAATTATTATAGCTGCAATAACAAAAAGTGCTCAAATTCCTTTTAGTTCTTGATTGCCAGCAGCTATAGCAGCTCCTACTCCTGTATCAGCATTAGTTCATTCTTCTACTTTAGTAACAGCAGGGGTTTATTTATTAATTCGATTTAATTTAATATTAATTGATATATTTTTTTTAAAATTATTATTATTATTATCTGGATTAACAATATTTATAGCTGGAATTTCAGCAAATTATGAATTTGATTTAAAAAAAATTATTGCTTTATCTACTTTAAGACAATTAGGTTTAATAATAAGAATTTTAAGAATAGGATTGCCTGATTTAGCTTTTTTTCATTTATTAACTCATGCAATATTTAAGGCTTTATTATTTATGTGTGCAGGAGTCATTATTCATATAATAAATGATATACAGGATATTCGTTTTATAGGAGGGATTAGATTATTTATTCCAATAACTTCTTTATGTATAAATATTTCAAATATAGCTTTATGTGGGATTCCTTTTTTAGCTGGATTTTATTCAAAAGATTTAATTTTAGAATTAGTTAGATTTAGAAATTTAAATTTAAGAATTTTTTTTTTATATTATTTTTCTACAGGTTTAACAATATTTTATACATTTCGTTTAGTGATATATTTAATAGTAAATGATTACAATTTAATAAGAATTTATAATTTATATGATGAAGATTATGTTATATTAAAGAGAATAATAGTTTTATTATTTATAAGAATTATTAGAGGAAGATTTTTAAGATGATTAATTTTTTCATATCCTTATATGATTTATTTACCTTTTAATTTAAAAATAATAGTAATTTATGTAAGATTAATTGGGGGGGTAATAGGTTATTTAATTAGAAATATAAAAATTTATTCTATAAATAAATTTATTATAACTTATAATTTAAGAAATTTTTTATGTATAATATGATTTATGCCTAATTTATCTACTTATGGATTAAGATATTATTTTTTAAATTTTGCTCAAAATTTATCAAAAAATATTGATTTAGGATGAAGAGAATTATATAGAGGATTTGGTATAGTTAAAATTTTAAAAAAATATTCTAGATTTTATAGTTTATATCAAATAAATAATTTTAAAATTTATTTATTTAGATTTATTATTTGAATATTAATAATTTTATTTATATTATTACTTAATAATTAATTAAATTTAAATAGCTTATAAATTAGAGTGTAATATTGAAGATATTAAGGAGATAAATTTATCTTTAAATATGAAATAATATTTATAAAAAAAAATATTTTATTTTACAATGAAAATGTAAAGTTTTAAATTAAACTATATAAATAGAAATATTAATGGAATTTAACCACTAAAAATTAAGTTAGCAGCTTAATTTTAATCTTTATATTTCATTTTTAATTGGAATTTGTAATTCAATAATATCATTAACAGTGATATACCTCTACTTTGGTTTCAATTAATTTTATAAATAAGGAGTTTATATAACTCTTTCTTTTAAGTCGAAATTAAATGCAAAATTGCTTCTTATTTAAGATAAATTATAAATATAATATTTTTTGAATGCAAATCAAATGTTTTATTTTAAACTATAATCCTAATCAAATTTTAATTTGTTCAGTTTAATATATTTTGATTTCATTCATGATAAAGTCCTAATAATAAAATTAAGATAAAAAAGAATCTAATTTTTGTTCAAAAAATAAAATTTACTAATTTAAATAAAGGAATAATTGGAAAAATGAGGGCAATTTCAATATCAAAAATTAAAAAAATTACAGTAATTAAAAAAAAATGTAGTGAAAAAGGTATTCGAGCTGAAGATTTAGGGTCAAATCCACATTCAAATGGAGAACATTTTTCTCGGTCTGAAAATGTTTTTTTTGATAAGATAATAGATAAAAATATTATAATATTTGAAATTAATATAATAATTAAAAAAATATTTATTATTAAAATAATTATTTATATTAAAATTATTAAACTTTTTGATTGGAAGTCAAATATACTAAATATATTATATAAATAATTAATTTCCTCATCAATAAATAGAAATATAAAGGAATAATCAAACTACATCAACAAAATGTCAATATCAAGCTGCTGCTTCGAATCCAAAATGATGATTTCTAGAAAAATGTTTATTTAAATGTCGAATTAAGCAAATAAGAAGAAATAATGTTCCAATAATAACATGTAATCCATGGAATCCTGTTGCTATAAAAAAAGTTGAGCCATAAACTCTATCTGCAATAGTAAAAGGTGCTTCTAAGTATTCATATGCTTGAAGAATAGTGAAATAAATCCCTAAAATAATAGTAATAAATAATCCTTGAGTTATTTGAGAGTTATTATTTTGTATAATAGCATGATGAGCTCAAGTTACTGATACTCCTGAACTAATTAAGATAATAGTATTTAATAAAGGAATTTGGAAAGGATTAAAAGGAATAATTCTAGTAGGAGGTCAAATAGCTCCAATTTCAATATTAGGGGCAAGTCTACTATGGAAAAATGCTCAAAAAAAAGAAACAAAAAAAAAAATTTCAGATACAATAAATAAAATTATTCCTCATCGAAGTCCTTTTGTGACTAAAATAGTGTGTTTACCTTGTAATGTTCCTTCTCGACAAATATCACGTCATCATTGATATATTGTTAAAATAACAATTAAATATCCTAGAATTAATAAATTTATATTAAAATTATGGAATCATTTTACTATTCCTGTTACAAGAACTATAACTCCAATAGCTCCTGTTAAAGGTCATGGTCTATAATCTACTAAATGAAATGGATGATTAAAGTTTGTTTTCATTAATTTACTTCTCTAGAATATAAAGTTCTTAAAATTGCAATAACATAAGATTGAATAACTGCTACTGCTGATTCTAAAATTAATAATATGATTTGAATAATTACTAAAATAATGATAAAATAATTAGGTATACTAGGACCTGTTCCTCTTAATAAAGTTATTAAGAGATGTCCTGCAATTATATTAGCAGTTAAACGAACAGCTAAAGTTCCGGGACGAATAATATTACTAATTGTTTCAATTAATACTATAAATGGTATTAAGATTGAAGGAGTCCCTTGAGGAATTATATGGATAAATATGTGTTGAGAATTATTAATTCATCCATAAATTATAAATCTTAATCATAAAGGTAATGAAATAGATAATGATAAAGTTAAATGACTAGTTCTAGTAAAAATATAAGGGAAAAGACCTAAAAAATTATTAAATAAAATAAATGAAAATATTGAAATAAAAATAAAAGTGGAACCTTGAAAGTAATTATTTTTTAGTAAAGTTTTAAATTCATTATGAAGTTTTAATAGAATAAAATTTCATAAATAAAAATGTCGATTTGGGATTAATCAAAATGAATATGGAATAAATATAATTCCTAAAATTGTTCTAATTCAATTAAAAGAAATATTAAATAAGTTAGTTGAAGGATCAAAAATTGAAAATAAATTACTTATCATTTTCAATTAAAATTTTTAAATTTGATATTTAAATTATTTTTATTATTAATTTTTTTTTCAAAAATATAATAATTTATAATATTAAAAATTAAATAAATGAATAAAAAAAAAAAAAAAGAAATTAATCAATTAATAGGTATTATTTGAGGAATAAAAGAATATTACTAATGTAATAATTTAAATTTGACATATTTATGTTATAAATTTAACTAATTCTTTAAATAAAAATGATTAATCAATCATTAGAAGTAATTGCTAATTTACTATAAAATGGTTTAAGAGACCAGTACTTGCTTTCAGTCATCTAATGAAGAATAATTATTAATTCAATTAATAAAATTTTTAATTGAAATTCTTTCAATTACAATAGGTATAAAACTATGATTTGCTCCACAAATTTCTGAACATTGTCCAAAAAAAACACCAGGACGATTAATAAAAAAATTAGTTTGATTTAATCGTCCTGGATTAGCATCTACTTTTACACCTAATGAAGGAATAGTTCAAGAATGAATTACATCTGTAGCAGTAACTAAAATTCGAATTTGATTATTTATAGGTAAAATAATTCGATTATCAACATCTAATAAACGAAAGTCTCTAGAATTAAGTTCATTAGATGGAATTATATATGAATCAAATTCAATGTTATTAAAATCTGAATATTCATATCTTCAATATCATTGATGTCCAATAGATTTTAAGGTAATTAAAGGGTTATTTAATTCATCTAATAAATATAATAAACGTAAAGATGGTAATGCAATAAAAATTAAAGTAATTGCTGGTAAAATAGTTCAAATTAATTCAATTATTTGACCTTCTAATAAAAATCGATTAATGTATTTATTAAACAATAATCTTGATATTAAGTAACCTACTAAAATTGTAATTATAATTAAAATAACTAAAGTATGATCATGAAAAAAAATAATTTGTTCTATTAAAGGAGATGCTCCATTTTGTAAATTAAGATTAGATCATGTTGCAATTTCTAAAAAAAGGATAATCCTTTATAAATGGGGTTTAAATCCATTACATATAATCTGCCATATTAGAAAAAATTTCTTAAAATAGGTAATTCGTTATATGAATGTTCAGCAGGTGGTAAATTTTGATATCATTCAATTGAAGATGATAAATTTAAAGAAAATAAAGCAATACGTTGATTAATTAAAGATTCTCAAATAATAATTAATATAAATATAATAGCTAATAAAGAAATATATGATCCTAAAGAAGAAATAATATTTCAAGAAATATAAGAATCAGGATAATCTGAGTATCGTCGAGGCATACCTGCTAACCCTAAAAAATGTTGAGGGAAAAAAGTTAAATTTACTCCAATAAATATAATAAAAAATTGAATTTTTAAAAGATAAGGATTTAGAGATAATCCTGTAAATAAGGGGTATCAATGAATAAATCCTCCTAAAATAGCAAATACAGCTCCTATAGATAAAACATAATGAAAATGAGCGACTACATAATAAGTATCATGTAAGGTAATATCAATTGATGAGTTAGATAAAATTACTCCTGTTAATCCTCCTACTGTAAATAAGAATACAAATCCTAAACTTCATAAAATAGAAGGGGAATAATTGATTTGGGTACCATGAAAAGTAGCTAATCAACTAAAAATTTTAATTCCAGTTGGAACGGCAATAATTATAGTAGCTGATGTGAAATAGGCTCGTGTATCAATATCTATACCTACTGTGAATATATGATGAGCTCAAACAATAAATCCTAATGACCCAATAGCTAATATTGCATAAATTATTCCTAAACATCCAAATGTTTCTTTTTTTCCTCTTTCTTGGGAAATAATGTGAGAAATTATTCCAAATCCTGGTAAAATTAAAATGTAAACTTCTGGATGACCAAAAAATCAAAATAAATGTTGATATAAAATTGGATCACCTCCTCCAGCAGGATCAAAAAAAGATGTATTAAGATTTCGATCTGTTAAAAGTATAGTAATAGCTCCTGCTAATACAGGTAAAGATAATAATAGTAAAAATGCAGTAATCCCAACAGCTCAAATAAATAAAGGTATTTGATCAAATGATAAACTATTTAATCGTATATTAATAATTGTAGTAATAAAATTAATAGCACCTAAAATAGAGGAAATTCCAGCTAAATGTAAAGAAAAAATAGCTAAATCTACAGATCTACCTCCATGGGCAATATTTGATGAAAGTGGGGGATAAACTGTTCATCCTGTTCCTGCTCCATTTTCTACAATTCTACTTGAAATTAGTAAAGTTAAAGATGGGGGAAGTAATCAAAAACTTATATTATTTATACGAGGAAATGCTATATCAGGAGCTCCTAATATTAAAGGTACTAATCAATTACCAAATCCTCCAATTATAATAGGTATAACTATAAAAAAAATTATAATAAAAGCATGAGCTGTAACAATAGTATTATAAATTTGGTCATCTCCAATTAAAGATCCAGGGGTTCCTAATTCAGCTCGAATTAGTAATCTTAATGAAGTTCCAACTATACCAGCTCAAATTCCAAAAATAAAATATAATGTTCCAATATCTTTATGATTTGTTGAATAAAGTCATTTTCGCTAATAAAATGGCTGAGTTATAAGCGATAAATTGTAAATTTATTTACGAGAATATTCTCTTTTATTATATTTGGCTTTATATTCAAAAATGATATAAAATTGCAAATTTTAAGGAATAGAAATTTCTATTAAGGCTTAAAGAATAATTTCTTTATAAATAATTTTGAAGATTATTAGTTTAATTTTAACTTAAAACCTTAATAAAAAAAAAAGGTTCTAAGAATTATTCCAAATAATGAAATAAATGAGAAAAAATTAATTATTAAAAAATAATTATTTTTAATAAAGATTTTAAATCATTTTATTTTTAGATAATTAAATATTAAAGCAGAATAACTAATACGAATATAAAAAAATAATATAATTAATCTTATTATAATAAAAATAAAAGTTATTAAGTATATATTATTATTAATTAAGAAATTAATAATAATTCATTTAGGGAAAAATCCAATAAAAGGAGGTAATCCTCCTAATGAAAGGAAATTAATTAATAAATTAATTTTAATAAAAAAATTTATATTATTGATAAATAATTGATTAATAAAATATATGTTTAAAATATAAAATAAAAAACACATAATTCTAATTATAAATGAATATATAAAAATATAAAAGAATCATAAAGTTTCACTAATTATAATTGATGAGAGTATTCATCCTAAATTATTAATAGATGAAAAAGCTATTAGTTTACGTAAAGAAGTTTGATTTAACCCTCCAATAGCTCCAATTACAATATTTATAATAATAATAATAATAATAAAATTATTATTTATATAATAAGATAGAATAATTATTGGGGTAATTTTTTGTCAAGTTATTAAAATAAAATTATTTATTCATGATAATCCTTCTACAATATTGGGGAATCAGAAATGAAAGGGAGCTCTTCCTATTTTTATAAGTATAGAAGAATTTATTATAATTGAAATAAAATTATTTATTTCAAAATTTTTTATAAAAGTTATTTTAATTAAAATTGAAAATAAAAAATTAATTGAGGCAATAGATTGAGTTAAAAAATATTTTAATGATGCTTCAGTTGATAATAAATTATTTGAGTTAGAAATTAGGGGAATAAATCTTAAAAGATTAATTTCTAAACCAATTCAACATCCAAATCATGAGTTAGAAGAAATAGAAATTAAAGTTCTAAAGAATAATATAAAGAAAAAAAATATTTTATTAGAATTAAAATAAAAAATTTAAAATAAGAAAAATTTATTTCTATTTAAGAATTAAAAATTCAAATGTATATATTTTAGTGTAAGATGCACCATAGTTTTTGATACTATTAGATATAGTTTAATTCTATAAAATATAATAAAGGTAAATAATTTACTTAATTTATCCTATCAGAATAATCCTTTAATCAGGCACTTTATTTTTAAAAAAAAGGTAATTCCTTTATAGTTGGGGTATGAACCCAAAAGCTTAATTTAGCTTATTTTTAA